AATTATATGTTCGATTTTTTAGCATTGAAAAAATTTAGTTATGAATTCAATAGAGTTTTTTGGGCCTTTTTTTGGAAAAACTTTTAAGGGTTATGTGACATATATATATATATAATGCGGATGGCTAACCGATATCTCAACTTGTTAGTCTGGACGCTCTCGGGCCTTCCTTGCTTTCGGGGTTTGACAAGGAGAACAGGATCCGCTGAGCGTAGGGGGTAAGGGGGTTTGTCGCGCGAAAACCGAAGAGGGGGGCATCTATATCAGGGTAAGTTGAAGAAGGACAGATACGTTATGCACTTGATAGAGTATAATGTAATGCTTAAGTTATGTCTTTCAATCACTAACTTAATTTACCCATGCAAGGAAATGTACAACCTTGAGATGTTAATTGCGCCTGCACTCTGAGATGTAAGTGAAAGGTAACCAAAAAAAAGAACGTTATGCATATAAAAGAATGCCCGGCATGTGGGGTAATGAGGAGTATGTAATCACACCAATAGCCGGATGCAAGAACACTCTATAAAACTGGATTAAACATGCCATGCCCGTGAGATTTGAATCAGATGCAAGGAATAATTCACAGTTTACCACCCTCCATAATATGTCCCTGATTCTATCATGAATAGTATGCCTTATATGGCAAGGTTGGTGGTCTCTTACTGCATTAAGATTGTCTCGGTAAATCCTAGTTGGGTAATTCAAGGAAAATGTTGGGTGCGATATTTAGGGGAATAACCTATAACCCGGGTTAAGATACAATATTTCTGAGTTTTAATAATATGCTTATGCACGTCTTAGACGTTAGTACTTGCTTTTAGGTTAAAATAAATGAATGGTGATAATACATATATAGTCCTAGTATATTGCATTTATTTGGTTTATGCACGTCTTAGATGTTAGTACTTGCTTTTAGGTTAAAATAAATCAATGGTGATAATACATAGCTGTATCACACCTACATAATACAGGTATATTATGTAGGCGTTAGAGCATATGTTTGCACTGCACATGGGGTGCTATATATTAATATGTAACCATATTGGTCCACCAGAAAATAGTTTAACTTTAGAATCCTGGCTTTGGGAGCCAGGGGTGGGAGTTAAAATCTCCTTTTTCTGGGCGCTAGGAGGGGGTCTAACCCTCGATCTTCGGATTACAAGACCGATGCTTTCAAACTAAGCTACTAGGGCAAGCTCATTTTAATGCTTTATTCTCCGCTCAACCTGCGAGTGGGGTAAGAAGGAGGAATAATGCAAAGTACAGAACTGAGGCGACTTGACCAATGATAATGTATGGGTGTTCTACAGGTATGCCCCCAATTCATGTCAGAATAATCATATCTGCCACAAGGGTTCAGAATAAGAACTGGGTGATTGGTCGGAAGGTTAGTCCTCGCTGTTTTGAGGTGTGTAAAATTGGGACAACCAATAGTACAAGAATGCTGAACAGTAGCGCCAGAACTCCCCCTAGTTTGTTTGGGATGGATCGGAGAATAGCGTAGGCGAACAAGAAGTATCACTCGGGTTGAATATGTGGTGGGGTAACCAGTGGATTTGCTGGGGTGAAGTTCTCCGGGTCGCCGAGCAGAGTGGGGGAGAATAAGGTTAGGGATGTAAGAGCTAACAGTATTAGGACGAAGCCAAGAAGGTCTTTGTAGGAGAAGTAGGGGTGGAAGGAGATTTTGTCCGCGTCGGAGTTCAGCCCGGCTGGGTTGTTCGACCCTGTCTCGTGCAAGAACAGTAAGTGAAGAACGGTGGCACCCGCGATGACAAATGGGAATAGGAAGTGGAAGGCGAAGAATCGTGTTAATGTTGCGTTATCTACTGAAAACCCCCCTCAAATTCATTGCACAAGGGTATCCCCCATATAAGGTACTGCTGATAGGAGATTTGTAATGACGGTGGCACCTCAGAAGGATATTTGGCCTCATGGGAGAACATAACCTACAAAGGCTGTCATTATAACGAGAAGAAGTAGGACGACTCCAATGTTTCAGGTTTCTTTGTAGAGGTAGGACCCGTAGTATAGGCCACGGGCAATGTGCATATAAATACAAATGAAGAAAAATGATGCCCCGTTAGCATGTATGTTTCGGATAAGTCAGCCATAGTTGACGTCCCGGCAAATGTGCGTGACGGACGAGAATGCAGTCGAGATATCAGAGGTGTAATGCATGGCTAGGAATAGTCCGGTCAGGATTTGAGTAATTAAGCACAACCCTAGCAGGGATCCGAAGTTCCATAGCGCTGAAATATTTGATGGTGTTGGAAGGTCAACTAGTGCACCATTGGCGATTTTAATTAGTGGGTGGGTTTTTCGTAGGCTTGCCATTATTGTTCCTGTAGTTGAATTACAACGGTGGTTCTTCAAGTCACTAGTCTCGGTTAAAGTCTGAGCGGGAACCATGACTTACTTCGTGTCTTTATTACTAATAGCCTTGATTATAGGATTGATTGCTGTTGCGTCTAATCCTACGCCATATTTTGCTGCCTTAGGGCTGATAGTGGCGGCTGGGGTCGGATGTGGGGTGTTGATTGGTAGCGGGGGGCCCTTCTTGTCTTTAGTCCTTTTTTTAATTTATTTAGGGGGGATGCTCGTGGTGTTCGCCTACTCGGCAGCGCTGGCTGCTGAGCCTTTTCCAGAGGCGTGAGGGAGTCGGTCGGTAATAGGGTATGTGTTGGTTTATCTGGTAGGGGTCACACTAATAGGGGGGCTATTTTGAGGGGGATGACACGAGGGTTCCTGAGCAGCTATTGATGAGTTAAAAGAGTTCTCCGTGCTACGAGGGGATGTTGGGGGTGTAGCCATGATGTACTCCTTTGGCGGGGCAATATTGGTTATTTGCGCTTGGGTGCTTCTGTTAACCCTACTTGTAGTGCTGGAGTTAACTCGGGGTTTAAGTCGTGGGACGCTCCGAGCGGTTTAAATAAGAATTAGGGCAATTGCCAAAATCATAGTCAGAAGGAAGATGGTTAAAAACTTCTTAATTGTTCCCCGTGAGACATTGCCCACCACCTGCGCTAGTATCATTTGGGTAAGAGTGATCGACTTTGGGCCTGCAATTTGAAGCCAGGTTTGGTCGAGTTTAGTGGCAGTTGATCGTCCCAGGATTAGGCTGGCTTTTGGGGAGAGCCGGTGTATTAATGAGGGGAAGTATCCTAACATATTCGAGAAGTGGTGAGGGGAGTTCTTGTAGGCAGTCTTGTAGGGGTTGTTAGTCTTAGCTGCGAGTTCTATAGCCACAAGAAGGCCAGTAATAGCCACCATTAGGGCTGTCACTTTTAGGGCGGTAGGCATAGTTATAACTGGCGTCTTCATGGGCAGGAAGTTGCATGTAATGACAAGTCCTGCAACAATGCTTCCCCAGGCAAGTCGTTTCACAGGTTGAATTATAAGTGGATTATCTTCGTTAATAGGGGATAATGGGAGGAATCGTGGGGATCCCATAGTTACAAAATACACGACACGGAAGCTATAGACAGCAGTGAATGAGGTGGCAATAAGGGTTAGGACAAGGGCCCAGGCGTTAAGGTAGGAAGTGTTGAGGGCTTCAATGATGGCGTCCTTTGAGAAGAACCCGGCGAGGAAAGGGGTGCCTGCTAGTGCTAGGCTCCCAATCGTAAGGCAAGTTGAGGTGATGGGTAAGAGTTTGTGGAGGCCACCCATCTTCCGAATGTCTTGTTCATCATTCAGGCTATGAATAATAGATCCTGAGCAAAGGAAGAGTATAGCCTTGAAGAACGCGTGTGTGCAGATGTGGAGGAATGCTAGTTGTGGTTGATTGAGTCCGATGGTGACCATCATCAACCCAAGCTGACTTGATGTTGAGAAAGCGACGATTTTTTTGATGTCATTCTGAGTGAGCGCGCAAGTGGCCGTATATAAGGTAGTAAGTGCTCCTAGACATAAGCAGCCCGATAACGCCAGCTTGTTGTTCTCCATCAGGGGGTGTAGGCGAATCAAGAGGAAAATACCCGCAACTACCATAGTGCTAGAGTGGAGTAGTGCAGAAACCGGCGTCGGGCCCTCTATGGCGGACGGAAGTCATGGGTGTAGGCCAAATTGGGCCGACTTCCCTGCTGCCGCGAGGATGAGTGCAAATAATGGGGTTGTCATGTCGTAGTTTTTTGACAAAGCAAAGAGCTGTTGCATCTCTCAGGAGTTGAGGTTCATAGCAAACCAGGCTATGGCTAGAATTAACCCAATATCTCCTACACGGTTATAAATCACCGCTTGGAGGCTTGCGGTATTAGCGTCTGCTCGTCCGTGCCATCAGCCAATGAGTAAAAAAGACATGATGCCAACTCCTTCTCAGCCGATGAATAGCTGAAATAAATTGTTTGCTGTAACAAGGATAATTATGGCCACTAAAAATAGCAGTAAGTATTTGAAGAATCGGTTTATGTTAGGGTCGGAGTGCATATACCATAGCGCGAACTCTAAGATTGATCAGGTGACGAAAAGGGCGATAGGGGTGAAGATAAGAGAGTAGTGATCAAACTTAAAGCTAATATTTGCGTCAAAGATTTGGGTATTTATTCATTGTCAGTTTGTGGTGACGTTTTCTGCCCCTTGGGCCAGGTAAATTATTAGTGGTAATAGACTTACGAAGAATGCAGTACTAACGGCAGTTTTCACGTGGGCATCTGCTCAGTTGGGTTCTTGTGGATTGGGATTTAGTGTTATGAGGAGAGGCAGGACAAGGATCGTTACAATTAAAAGGAATGAGGAGGATATGACTAGGGCTGTTGAGGTCATAGCTTCCGCTTGGATTTGCACCAAGAGTTTTTGGTTCCTAAGACCAACGGATGAGCTGTTATCCTTCAGAAGCGTAAAGAAGCCGAGGACTTTAACCTCGGGGCATAAGTATTAGCAGCACTTACTGATTTCTGTCCTTCCTTGGTGAGTAAGGGGGTTTTAACCCCTGTTTTCAGAATCACAATCTGATGTTTTGGTTAAACTATACTTACTAGTAGCATCAGCCTCACATAAGTTCTGGCTTTGTCACGAGGAGAATTACTGGAATAAGGTGAAGAGCCATTAGCAGATGTTCTCGGGTGTGGAATGGTGTGAGGTTCATGATGTGATGTGGTGTCGGGCCACGTTGAGATATCAAGAACATATAGAGGGAGTAGGCCGCAGTAATTAATGTTCCGAGCCCAGTGAGTGCAATAGTTCAGGGGGACCAGCTAAAGAGAGTTGTGATAATCATAAGTTCTCCTATAAGGTTAGGAAGGGGTGGCAGTGCTAGGTTAGCTAGATTTGCAATAAATCATCAGACGGCTGTCAGTGGAAAAATTACCTGTAAGCCCCGAGCGAGGACTATGGTTCGACTATGGGTCCGTTCATAGGCTGTATTGGCCAGACAGAATAGTATGGAGGATACTAGGCCGTGGGCGATTATAAGGATAATTGCCCCCGAGAACCCTCATGGAGTTTGGATTAGAATCCCCCCTGCTACAAGGCCCATGTGACTTACTGAGGAGTATGCAATTAGCGACTTGAGATCAGTTTGGCGAAGACAAATAGACCCTGTCATAATAATGCCTCAAAGTGCTAAAATAATGAACGGGTAGATAAGCTCTTTAGAGAGGGGATCTAGCATTATTATCATTCGTATTATACCGTATCCTCCAAGTTTCAGGAGAATTGCCGCTAGCACTATAGACCCGGCAACGGGGGCCTCTACGTGTGCTTTCGGTAGCCATAGATGTACTCCATAAAGAGGCATTTTCACTAAGAAGGCGATTAAGCAACCTGCCCATCAGATTTTATGACTTCATGAGCTTAATAGGGTAGGAGGGGTGTATTGAATAATTAATAGGGACAAAGTCCCTGTGGACTGCTGGAGGAGGAGCAGCGCTACTAGGAGAGGTAGAGACCCGGCCAGAGTATAAAATAAAAAATAGGTACCCGCGTTGAGGCGTTCAGTCTGATTACCCCAGCGGGTAATGATGATGAGGGTGGGGATGAGGGTGGCTTCAAATATGATATAAAACATAATGATTTCTGTGGCCCCAAAGGCCATAATCAAAAAAGCCTGTAGTGAAGTGAGAAGGGTAATGTATAGGCGCTGACGTGCAATGGGCTCAGGGTTGATGTGGTTCTGGCTAGCTAAGATTATTAAGGGCAGGAGTCAGCATGTTAAGAGTAAAAGAGGTGTTGATAGGGGGTCTGTGGCTAAGTAGGCGTTGGACGAAGCCCATCCAGCCTCTGAAGTTCAGCCAAATCATGTGAGGCTTGCAAGGGCAATTAAGAGGCCATGGGTAGCGGTAACCGTTCATAACCACTTAGGGGTGGTCAGTCAGATTGTTGGGAATATCATAATTGTGGGGACTAAAATTTTTAGCATTGTAGAAGATTAAGGTTTTGTAGACGGTCGGTGCCGTGAGTTCGGGCTGTGGCAACCAAGAGTGCAAGGCCCGTACTTGCTTCACAAGCGGAAAAAGCTAACAGTAGTATAGGTGCGGTAGAGAAGCTTGTTGACTCAAATTGCAGTGTTCATAGGGCTAGTGCAATAAATAGAGACAATATTATGCCCTCTAAGCATAGCAGTGCGGAGAGTAGGTGTGTACGATGGAATGCTAATCCTATAAGTCCTAAAATAAATGCTGAGGTAAAGCTAAAGTGTACTGGTGTCATAAGGGGGCCGTGGACTTAAACCACAATTTTCTGAGCCGAAATCAGAGGTCTTGTTTAGACTAGCCCCCTATTCCGCTCACTCTAGTCCCCCTTGGGTTCACTCATAGATTAACCCGAGGGTCAGTAAGATCAGGACTGTGGTGGCTCAAAAGAATGTCCCGGTTGGGCTGTGGAGTTGGTCCCCTCATGGGAGTGGGAGAAGGAGGGCAATTTCTAGGTCGAACAAAAGGAACAAAATAGCTACTAGAAAAAACCGTAAGGAGAATGGTAGTCGGGCTGATCCTAGCGGATCGAACCCGCATTCATAGGGGGAGAGCTTTTCCGCATCTGGGTTCATTTGCGGCAGCCAGAAAGATACAATTGCTAGGATTGATGACAGGGCTACAGCAATAATAAAAATAGTTGTAATTAAGTTCATTATCTTTCCTTGGGATTTAACCAAGACTAAATGATTGGAAGTCACTTGTACTAACTTTAATACTAGAAAGATATGAGCCTCATCAGTAGATTGATACGTAAAGGAATAATCATACTACGTCCACAAAGTGTCAGTATCAGGCAGCGGCTTCAAAGCCGAAGTGATGTTCAGATGTAAAATGGTATTGGACTTGACGGAGAAGACAGATGGCTAAGAAGGTTGAGCCAATGATGACATGTAATCCGTGGAACCCTGTGGCGACAAAGAATGTTGAGCCGTACACTCCGTCTGCAATCGTAAAAGGTGCTTCATAATATTCTATTGCCTGAAGGGCAGTGAAATAGAAACCCAGGAGAATTGTGAGTGCAAGGGACTGAATGGCTTGTTTTCGTTCACCCTCTATAATGCTGTGGTGAGCTCATGTGACCGTTACCCCGGATGCTAATAATACGGCTGTATTAAGGAGGGGCACCTCAAAGGGGTCTAACGTAGTGATTCCAGTGGGGGGTCAGCATCCGCCCAGCTCAGGTGTTGGGGCTAGGCTTGAGTGATAGAAGGCTCAAAAGAAGCCTAGGAAAAAGAACACTTCAGAAGTAATAAATAAGATCATTCCATACCGCAGTCCTTTCTGTACTGGCGGTGTGTGGTGACCTTGGAAGGTTCCTTCTCGAATAACATCACGTCATCATTGAAATATTGTAAGGAGCAACAGAACTAATCCGAGGGTTATTAGTGTTACCGAGTGGAAGTGAAACCAGATTGCTAGGCCGGAGGTTATTAGTAGGGCACCGACGGCTCCGGTTAGTGGTCATGGGCTAGGATCAACCATATGAAATGCATGTGCTTGGTGGGCCATTAAACGTTTTCTTGCATATAGAGGCTTAGGAGCAGTACAAACACGTAGGCCTGGATTATTGCTACTGCGACTTCTAGAAGCGTTAAAAGGAAGAGGACGGCGGCTGTGAGAATCGCGACAGTTGGCATCATGGGGAGAAGTACAAATACGGCTGTGGCGATAAGTTGAATAAGGAGGTGGCCTGCAGTTAAGTTGGCTGTAAGTCGGACTCCGAGGGCTAATGGTCGAATAAATAGACTAATTGTTTCGATAATAATTAGTACAGGAATCAAAGGAATAGGGGTGCCTTCAGGCAGCAGATGTCCAAGGGCAACCGTTGGTTGGTTTCGTATACCAATAATAACTGTGGCAAGTCATAGTGGTACGGCAAGTCCTATATTTAACGATAGTTGTGTTGTGGGGGTGAAGGTGTATGGCAGAAGGCCTAACATGTTAATAGTAATCAGAAATACTATCAACGAGGTTAACATTAGGGCTCATTTATGTCCTCCCACATTTAAAGGCATTAGTAATTGGTTAGTAAAGCGGTTGATAAACCACGCCTGAAGCGTAGTGAGTCGGCTATTTATTCACCGGGATGAGGGGGTTGGGAATAATACTCATGGAAGTGCGATTGCAACGGCGATGAGCGGAATTCCTAGGAAAGAGGGGCTTGCAAACTGGTCGAAGAAGCTTGTTATCATGGTCAGTTTCAGGAGTCGGTTTTATGTTTTTCTTCGCTTATAGGGGCTGGTTCATTAGGTGTTAAATGGTTTAAAACTTTGGTTGGGATGACGGTAAGGAAAATGAATCATGAAAATACTAAAATTGCGAATCAGGGGTTAGGGTTGAGTTGAGGCATGTCACTAGAGGTGGTCGGTAGGCACCAAACTTTGGCTTAAAAGGCCAACGCTTTGTCCGATAATTAGCTTCCTAGTGAGGCGTCTTCTAGTATTAGTGTAGACCAGCTCTCAAAATGTTTTAGCGGAACGGCTTCAACTACAATAGGCATAAAGCTGTGGTTGGCCCCACAAATTTCAGAGCATTGTCCGTAAAATACGCCTGGGCGTGAGGCAATAAAGGCAGTTTGATTTAACCGTCCAGGCACCGCATCTATTTTTACACCAAGAGATGGGATAGCTCAGGAGTGTAAAACGTCCTCTGCGGACACTAGAACACGAATGGGTGATTCTATTGGAACTACTATTCGATGGTCCGTCTCTAGAAGTCGGAATTGCCCTGGCGTAAGATCTTGAGTGGGAATTATGTATGAGTCGAATCCTAGGTCTTCATAGTCCGTGTATTCGTAGCTTCAATATCACTGGTGTCCTATGGCTTTGATTGTTAGGTGGGGATCATTGACTTCATCTATAAGATATAAAATTCGAAGGGAGGGAAGAGCGATTAGAACTAGAATAACCGCTGGTAAAACCGTCCATACAATCTCGATTTCTTGGGAATCTAAGATATATTTGTTGGTGAGTTTAGTTGAAACTATTGCGACAATAATGTAGAGTACCATTGTGCTAATTAAAAATACAATTATTAGGGCGTGGTCGTGGAAGTGAAGAAGTTCTTCTATAACGGGTGATGCCGCGTCTTGGAATCCTAGTTGTGTGGGGTGTGCCATTAAATTTAAGACATACAGGAGTTTAACCTGTAATTTCACCTCGACAAGGTGATGTAATATGCATATTTTACTAATATCTCTAGAAGAAAGTGACAGAGTGGTTATGTGACTGGCTTGAAACCAGTACATGGGGGTTCAATTCCTCCCTTTCTCGTTAGTTTGATTGAACTTGGACGAATGCTGGTTCCTCAAATGTGTGGTATGGTGGAGGGCAGCCGTGTAGTCATTCTACATTTGTTATAGTTAGCTCTACTGAAGACACTTCTCGTTTGGCCGCAAAGGCTTCTCATAAAATAAATAAGAACATAATTACCGCTACCAGTGAGATGAGTGAGCCAATGGATGATACTGTGTTTCACAGGGCGTAAGCATCTGGGTAATCAGAGTATCGTCGTGGCATTCCTGCTAAACCTAGGAAATGCTGTGGGAAGAACGTGAGGTTAACACCGATGAACATTACAGCAAAGTGGATTTTTGTTCAAGTATCATTTAGGGTGTATCCTGAGAATAGTGGGAATCAATGAACAAATGCTGCCATGATAGCAAACACCGCTCCTATTGATAATACATAGTGGAAGTGGGCAACGACATAATATGTGTCATGGAGAACAATATCAAGTGATGAATTGGCAAGAACAATTCCTGTTAGTCCTCCAACTGTGAAGAGGAAAATGAAGCCTAGGGCTCACAGCATAGGAGTTTCTCATTTGATTGAGCCCCCGTGGAGTGTAGCAAGTCAGCTGAATACTTTTACACCGGTTGGAATGGCAATAATCATTGTCGCAGACGTAAAATAGGCACGGGTGTCTACGTCTATTCCAACAGTGAACATATGGTGGGCTCAGACAATAAATCCTAGGAGGCCGATGGCCATCATAGCTCAGACTATTCCCATGTAGCCGAATGGTTCTTTTTTGCCTGCATAGTAGGCTACAACATGTGAAATAATTCCGAATCCAGGTAAAATAAGAATATAGACTTCTGGATGACCAAAGAATCAAAATAAATGCTGGTATAGGATGGGGTCACCTCCCCCCGCTGGGTCGAAGAATGTAGTATTTAGGTTACGGTCAGTGAGAAGTATAGTAATTCCGGCAGCTAGAACGGGTAGCGATAGGAGTAAAAGAACGGCAGTCACAAGTACGGCTCATACAAAGAGGGGTGTTTGGTATTGAGAGATTGCTGGGGGTTTCATGTTAATAATCGTGGTGATGAAATTAACTGCCCCTAGAATTGATGATACACCTGCTAGGTGGAGAGAGAAGATTGTTAGGTCTACTGACGCTCCTGCGTGGGCAAGGTTTCCTGAAAGTGGGGGGTAGACAGTTCATCCTGTTCCGGCCCCGGCTTCAACACCAGAGGAGGCTAATAGTAACAGGAATGATGGGGGTAGAAGTCAGAAGCTTATGTTATTTATTCGTGGGAAAGCTATATCAGGTGCCCCAATCATTAGAGGTACAAGTCAGTTTCCGAATCCGCCAATGAGAATTGGCATTACTATAAAGAAAATTATTACAAAGGCGTGAGCAGTAACAATAACATTATAGATTTGGTCATCACCCAGAAGTGAGCCAGGTTGACTTAGTTCAGCTCGAATAAGGAGGCTTAAAGCGGTTCCCACTATTCCGGCTCAGGCACCAAATACTAGATAAAGGGTACCAATGTCTTTGTGGTTTGTAGAAAAGAATCAGCGTGTAATTGCCACAGGTAGGGTAGCCGAGTGCCCAGGCGGTGGGTTGTAGCCCCGAAGACAGAGGTTTAAGTCCTCTTCCTATCAAGCCCCGTGGTGGAGTACCACGTTGGATTGCAAATCCAGAGACGCAGACTAATACCCTGCCGGGGCTTTCCCGCCTTACCCGGCAAACGGCGGGAAAGTAGATGGATGCTCGCTGGCTTGAGCGCTTAGCTGTTAACTAAGAGTTTGTAGGATCGAGGCCTTCCCATCTAGTAAGGCCTTAGTTTAACAAAGACATTTGATTTGCACTCAGAAGATGCAAGATAAACTCTTGTAGGTCTTATCAGGGGCTAGAAGATTTTCACTTCTGCTTAGAGCTTTGAAGGCTCTCGGTCTGATGCTATCCTAAGCCCCTAAACGACGAGTATTATGATAGTTGGAGTGATGGGCAAGAGGCCTAGGGCTATTACGGTAGATAAGGCTAGCGGAATAGAGGCCTGGGTTGTTTGGGCTCGTCAAGGGGTAGATGAGGTAATAGTATTGGGAGAAATGGTGAGAGTTATCGCGTAGCAGAGTCGTAAGTAAAAGTACAGGCTAATTAGGGCGGCAAGAGCCATTACAGTTGCAGTAAGGGGGAGGCCTTGCTTTGCCAGTTCCTGTAAAATTAATCACTTTGGCATGAATCCGGTGAGTGGGGGGAGGCCCCCTAGAGATAGTAACACTAGGGCGGCTGTAGCTGTTAAGAGCGGGCTCTTCGACCAGGTGGTTGCGAGGGTTCCAACTTTTGTGGCATACGAAAGTTTTAGTGTTAGGAACGCCGCGGATGTTATCAAAATATATATTAGTAATGCGAGAAGGGTAAGTTGGGGAGCATACTGAAGAACAACCATTATTCACCCTATGTGTGCGATCGAGGAGTAGGCCAAGACCTTGCGTAGTTGAGTCTGGTTCAACCCGCCTCAGCCGCCAACCAAGGTGGACATAAGGCCAAGGGCTGTGAGAAGAAGCGGGTCGAAGGCTTGGGCCGTCTGAACAATTAGGGCGAATGGGGCAAGCTTCTGTCAGGTAGATAGAATTAGTCCTGTTAACAAGTCTAATCCTTGTAGAACCTCGGGCATCCAGAAATGCATTGGCGCTAGTCCAATCTTCAGCGCTAGGGCGGCAAGAATTATTGCAGTAGCAATTGGGTCCGACATATTAGCTACGTTTCATTCTCCGGTAATTCATGCATTAGTCGTGCTTGCAAATAGGATGACGGCGGCTGCGGTGGCTTGCGTGAGAAAATATTTTGTGGTAGCTTCTACTGCGCGGGGGTGATGGTGCTGTGCTATTAAAGGAACAATTGCCAGAGTATTAATCTCCAACCCCATTCAGGCCAGTAATCAGTGAGAGCTGGCAAAGGTGAGGGTAGTTCCTAGGCCAAGGCTGGACAAAAGTGTGGCTAATACGTAAGGGTTCATTGATGGAGGAGGGATTTTAACCGTCATGTTCGGGGTATGGGCCCGAAAGCTTATTTAGCTGACCCCATCATAGAAAGTGGTGTAGAGGAAGCACTAAGAGTTTTGATCTCTTGGGCATGGGTTCGATCCCCTTCTTTCTAAGAACTGAGGGGATTTTAGCCCCTGTAAGCCACTCTATCAAAGTGGCCCCTGGGCACTCGGGCACAGTTCCCGGACTATAGCTGTGGGGGAAGGCCCGCTAGTGCAATTGGGAGGGACACATGTCATAATACGAGGGCTAGCGTCAAAGGAAGAAAGTTCTTTCATACTAGGTGCATGAGTTGGTCATATCGAAACCGTGGGTAAGAGGCTCGTACTCATAGAAATACCACGGATAAGAGGGCGGCTTTGATCATTAGGCCAATTGTGGTGAGTTCGGGTACAGCTGGAAAGTAAGATGTCCCCAAAAACAGCACGGCGGAGAGGGTATTTATTAGCAAGATATTGGCGTACTCGGCAAGGAAGAATAAGGCAAAGGGGCCCCCTGCATACTCGACATTGAAGCCTGAGACAAGTTCTGATTCACCCTCTGTTAGGTCAAAGGGTGCCCGATTGGTTTCTGCAAGAGTCGAGATATACCATATTGCGGCCAGCGGTCACGCGGGTACGAGCAGTCAAATGCTTTCTTGGGCGGTACTAAATGTTTGAAGGGTGTAGCCCCCGGAAAAGACGATTACTGAGAGGAGGATAAGTCCAAGGCTTACCTCGTATGAAATCGTCTGGGCAACTGCTCGTAGGGCTCCAATGAGTGCATATTTTGAGTTCGACGCCCAGCCTGAGCCAAGAATAGAATATACCGCAAGGCTGGATAGTGCTAAGATAAACAGAACACCTAAGTTAAGGTTAATGACTGGGTGAGGCATAGGGATGGGTGCTCAAAGAGTTAGGGCAAGGGTTAGCGCAAGAATGGGGGTCGCTAAAAATAAGAATGGGGACGATGTGGATGGGCGAACGGGTTCTTTAATAAACAGCTTTACTCCGTCGGCGATGGGCTGTAGTAGGCCATAAGGTCCTACTACGTTAGGTCCTTTTCGTAGCTGCATATATCCCAATACCTTTCGTTCAAGCAAAGTCAAAAATGCCACGGCCAGTAGGACGGGAACAATGTAGGCGAGCGGGTTAACTAGGTGAGTTATTAAGGTGTTAAGCATGAACTGGGGAGAGGACTTGAACCTCTGGTTTTAAGGGCTTAGGCCTTACGCAATTTACCATGCTCTGCCACCCCAGTATGCCCTTATCTTGGGCGGCAGGGGTTTTGGCCCTCCCTTATTTGATTTATTTGTTTTCATGAATTAGGGGTGGGGCATGCGTTAAGTATAGGCCCCTCTTTTCCGATCCTTTCGTACTGGGAAAAGTAGCGTTACAGATAGAAACTGACCTGGATTGCTCCGGTCTGAACTCAGATCACGTAGGACTTTAATCGTTGAACAAACGAACCCTTAATAGCGGCTGCACCACCAGGATGTCCTGATCCAACATCGAGGTCGTAAACCCCCTCGTCGATATGGGCTCTGGGAGAGGATTGCGCTGTTATCCCTAGGGTAACTTGGTCCGTTGATCGGCTTTCTAGCCGGATCATTATTGGTCAGATGTTCTGCGGCTTGAAGATGTTTCTCTTGGCTTTAGGGTCTCGGCCCAGTCCACTCGGAGGCTTGCTTTTCCTCCGCGGTCGCCCCAACCGAAGGTAAAATTTCATGACCACTAAGTTCTTGCTGTTTATGGAGTTGCTTAACGTGGCTGAATTCTGTACCTTAAGCTCCAAAGGGTCTTCTCGTCTTGTAGTACTATACCCGCTTCTGCACGGATAGATCAATTTCACTGACTGGAGGGGGGAGACAGTTAAGCCCTCGTCTAGCCATTCATACAGGTCTCTATTTAAAAGACAAGTGATTGCGCTACCTTTGCACGGTCAATATACCGCGGCCGTTGAACCCGTAGTCACTGGGCAGGCTGGACCTCCTATACTTTATGCTGCAGGAGGCGATGTTTTTGGTAAACAGGCGAGGCTTGTGTTTGCCGAGTTCCTTCCCCTTCTTTTAGTCTTTCCCTTAAAATGCCACTCCAGTGTGGGGTTAACGATCAGTTAATTGCGGGCTCTTCCTGAGGTCTTTATTATTCGCAATGCCCTCTTTGGTTGGGCTCGTTAAATTCCAGCGGCTAGTCCGATCTGGTTTACACTTGTGGCGGGAGAAGATCGAGTCTTCTTGTTACTCATTTTAGCATAGTCTCACCCATGTAGGCATGGGTTGGCCTAATACAGTTAGGGGAGTAAGATTTTTTATCGGGATAATAAACTTCGTTCTGTCCGAGCTTTAACGCTTTCTGTTTAGATGGCTGCTTTCAGGCCCACTAGAACAGTATATTTTATTAATTATGATCTTTATCCTCCTGTTAAGGTTGTATCCTTTGTTAAAGGGGCTGTACCCCCTTCAACTAACTCTCGTATATATCCATAATATCTTGATGATGTATTTCTTGATTAAGGGCGTGCGAGGCTGAACTTCTATTCATTTCTTAGGCAACCAGCTATCACCAGGTTCGGTAGGTCTGTCACTTCTACCCGGAGCTCTTCCCACTCTTTTGCCACAGAGACGGGTTAGCCCTAAATTATATAGGCTGTCTCGGGGTAGCTCACCTGGTTTCGGGGTATCAAACTAAAGATCTCTTTGCTTGAGGGTACTGGCTAAATCATGATGCAAAAGGTACAAGGTTTAGTCTTTGTTTTTTAGTGCTTATATGGGTTGTTTCATTTCTCTTTCAGCTTTCCCTTGCGGTACTTTCTCTATTGCTCTAGGTGAACCTTTTCTGTCTCCCATACTCAGGTAAAAAAATGGTTTAGTTTGTAGGGTTAGGTCTTGTTTTGTTATAAATATTGTTGAATTATACTGGTGATTAAGCTAGCTGGTTGGCTCAGGGCGACCCAATTTGCATGGATGTCTTCTCGGTGTAAGTGAGATGCTTAACTAGCTCAGCCACACCCTGAATTTTATCCAAGTGCACCTTCCGGTACACTTACCATGTTACGACTTGCCTCCCCTTGTCAGAGCTTTAGCGTTAGGTAACTTTATTGCATTTCGACAGGGGAGAGTGACGGGCGGTGTGTACGCGTCTCAGAGCCGGGTTCAAAAGGACACGCTGCTTCCTTTTTACTACTAAATCCTCCTTCAAGCACTATTTCATGTTGCATGTCCGTAGTGTTCTATAATAGAAAATGTAGCCCATTTCTTCCCGCTTCGTACGCTACACCTCGACCTGACGTTCTGGGTTGTGCCCATTTTGCTTACTTTTATTGCCTTCACAGGGTAAGCTGACGACGGCGGTATATAGGCTGGGATGGCTAGAAGCGGTGAGGTTTAACGGGGGTTATCGGTTCTAGAACAGGCTCCTCTAGGGGGGTCTGAGGCACCGTCAGGTCCTTTGGGTTTCAAGCTAATGCTCGTAGTACCCGGGCGGACGCCTGATTGTAGCTGGACGTCTGGGTTTATGACTGAGCATAGTGGGGTATCTAATCCCAGTTTGTTCCTCAGTTTTCGTGGGGTCAGGTGGGCTTTCTTAAAGTTACTTTCGTATACTGGGCTTCGGACTCCTAGAAGCGTATGACAGCCAAAGGGCCATTCGACTTTATTATTTCGCTATCCATAACCACCCTTTACGCCGTTATACTATCAACTAGGGCCTCTCGTTTAACCGCGGTGGCTGGCACGAGTTTTACCGGCCCTCTTAGCTCTAACTGAGTCAAGTTTTCACTTATGGCTTAATATTTATCACTGCTGAATTCCCTTGGGGGTGTGGCTAGGCCTGGCGTCTTGGGCTAAAATTTGTGCCTGATGCCTGCTCCTCGTCCCCGGGCAGGGGATTAAGGGCTTACTCACGGGACTGCGGAGACTTGCATGTGTAAGTTGGGCTAGAGCTGATAGTAAGGTCGGGACCATGCCTTTGTGCATGCGGAGCTTCTCAGGGCCCATCTTAACATCTTCAGTGTCATGCTTTGTATTAAGCTACGCTAGC